TATACAAATACAATACATAGGTCGTCGATTCGGCAGTGGATAAAAAAAGGGGACCCATCTTTCCAGTTAATGGTTCAAATAATTTTATCCATATGAGTGTTCTACATCGGATAAACTCCCAATTATTCCTTTTTTATCATTTTTAAACCTTTTTATTACTAACGTAACGGTAGAAAGAGTACCATGCTATGCTGTGCCTGGACTTCAAACAATTTATCTTTAACCATGTAAAAGACCTCAACATTATTGGTTGATAGAGAAGAGAATCAAAGTTCATTTACCAATTAGTCACGAAATGCTATGGTTCTTACATAGGATTTCTGAATGAAATCCAATTCCTAAGTAATTCGTCGAGATTGTGCACCCTTTGTTCCTATTTCTGCTATATTCTGCTATAAAAAAGAATACATAAATAGAAATAAAGTGCAGCCGGTGAAATCCAACCTATTCTTGAAATATACAACTCGCACACACTCCCTTTCCAAAAAAAATCAATACACCCAGCACTACGCTTAGATTTATTGGATTTGTTGCTAAAATATCGGTATTAAACTCGAAACTCCCAGCGGATGACCAGTGCTCCACGGAAATAAAAGAATCGGTTATATTTTTCATATGCTCTCCCCTTATAGATAGGACTAACAAAAAACAGAGTTCTTTTTGTATCACTCCGCTTATTATTGTTAATGGAATTTAATAATTCTCAAATTTATTAGTTATGGTTATGTTTTTATTCTTCTTTTTTTTTTTATTCTATGATGAAATTAAACATTAAACAAAAGGATTTGCAAATAAAAGAGCTAATGCCACGACCAGTCCATAAATTGTTAAAGCTTCCATAAAAGCCAGACTAAGCAATAAAGTACCTCGTATTTTACCCTCTGCTTCTGGTTGTCTCGCAATACCTTCTACGGCTTGGCCCGCAGCAGTACCTTGACCAACCCCAGGTCCGATAGAAGCAAGCCCTACAGCCAATCCAGCAGCAATAACGGAAGCAGCAGAAATAAGTGGATTCATGGTAAGTTCCTCGCACCAAAAAAAGAAATGGTTAATGATACAACCAACCAATGAATTAGTACTTAATTTACTTATTTTTTTACTTCTACTTTTACTACTACACTTCTTTTTTATTTTGTGATCTTTATCACGAAAATACTAAAATATATTAGGTCGAAGTAGCTAAAAGCTCCAAATGGAATTCATAATATTACTGAATTGTCAGAACTACTTCAATATACCGTTTTTCCTTTCTACTTTATGTAAATAGATATTGTATAAGGTTTTAGTCATTGCGTTTCCTTGTTTAGAAACTATTCTATTCTTTCTCTTTCAGTCAATTCACAATAACAGACAAAATAGAAAAAAGACGGATATGGGAATCCATCTATAATGCAGTGGGCTATAAAAAAAATAGATAGGGGTAATTACTATCTAACTAGTAAATAACATATACTTTGATTCTTCCATAACGTAAATCACCTGTACTTTTTATTTTATGAAATCGTAGTCTGGAACCATTATTCGAAACATACATAAGGATTCATACTTATAGGCATTACATATACAGATATTTAGTAGGATCCCCAACTCTTCTTTATTTTACAAATTCCAAATTCTGCAATATCATCTATCTTTCTTCATATATACATACATGTAGCTATTTGCATTTTCTTCTACAACCCAGTGGATTATATTGAACCCCCCGCATTGCTTGAATTGGGATAAGCTTAAAAAAAGACTATTTCGAAAGTTAGTCAATGATGACCCTCCATGGATTCACCTATATAAGCCGCAGCCAAAGTTGCAAAAATAAGAGCTTGAATACCACTTGTAAATAATCCAAGAAACATGACAGGTATAGGAACTACTGAAGGCACTAAAGAAACAAGAACAACAACCACTAATTCATCAGCCAATATATTCCCGAAAAGTCGAAAACTAAGAGATAAAGGTTTTGTGAAATCTTCTAGAATATTAATTGGTAAAAGTATTGGAGTTGGTTGAATGTATTTCCCGAAATATCCCAATCCTTTTTTGCTAAGACCCGCATAGAAATATGCCACTGACGTGGGTAAAGCTAAAGCAACAGTAGTATTTATATCATTCGTGGGCGCAGCTAACTCCCCATGAGGTAACTTTATGATTTTCCAAGGTAAAAGAGCACCTGACCAGTTAGAAACAAAAATAAATAAGAACATCGTTCCTATAAAAGGAACCCAAGGACCATACTCCTCTCCAATCTGAGTTTTGCTCAAGTCTTGAATAAATTCAAGGACATATTCGAAGAAATTCTGACCGTTGGTCGGAATGGTTTGTGGATTCCGAACAGCTATGATGATTGAACCTAATAAGATAGCAATTACAACCCAAGAAGTGATAAGTACTTGGGCATGAATTTGTAAACCTCCTATTTGCCAATATAAATGTTGGCCTACTTCTACACCTGATATATCATATAACCCTTTGAGTGTTTGAATGGAACATGGTATAACATTCATATCGTCATTGTCCTCTAACAGAAATCGAACTTAAAAAAAGTAATTATTTTGATTCAACCATCTATTTCTCAATTTATCTATATTCATTCATGAATTTCAGTTATGAATCATAGATTTAAGATACCGAGAAATCACATAAAAAAAAATACCAATCATTTTCTCTTTTAAATAGGATTCAATAGTCAAAACATAGTTCAAACTCCAAAAAATGCAAACCAAAATAGTAACAATCAAAGAGAGTTTGCCAAAAACAAACTAATCTTATTCTTTATTCTTCTTAATGATAAGAGTAATTAGAAGATAATCAACCATTTTTTATATAACTAGAACGGCCCTCACAAATTGCAGATACTAATTTGGCAAGAATCAATCGAATCGAAGCTATAGCATCATCGTTAGCCGGAATAGAAATATCTGCAAGATCTGGGTCACAATTTGTATCGATTAAACAAATCGTCGGAATACCCAAAATGACACATTCTCGAAGAACCGTATATTCTTCTTGCTGATCAACAATAATTACAATATCGGGCAATCCCGTCATATATTTGATCCCACCCAGATATGCTTGCAAGGTAGATAACTTTCTCTTCAACATTGCTGCGTCTCCTTTGGGGAGACGATTGAGTTTCCCCATCTTTTGTTCTGCTCTTAAGTCCCTGAACTTCTGAAGTCTTGTTTCTGTAGTAGACCAATTCGTTAACATACCACCAAGCCATTTTTTATTAACATAATGACATCGAGCCCTTATTGCTGCTGATGCTACTAAATCCGCTGCTTTATTTTTGGTGCCAACGATTAAGAATTTTTTTCCCCTACTTGCTGCATCAAAAACTAAATTGCAGGCTTCTGATAAAAAACGAGCAGTTATAGTAAGATTTGTAATATGAATACCCTTACGCTTTGCAGAGATGTAAGGAGCCATTCTAGGATTCCATTTAGTAGTACCATGACCAAAATGAACTCCCGCTTCCATCATTTCTTCCAAATTGATGTTCCAATATCGTCTTCCCATTTTCCCACACTTTCTCTTTTTCTTTTTTTTTTTTTCAAAGAGATTCAGTACCCTGTGAAATAAATAATTGTTCCGACGGAACCTTCTACCAGGATTGACCTTTGATCTACGACCCAAACCATGAATTTAATTGATTACGAAATCCATAATTGGACCAGAGAGTTAAAGTAAAAAGAATGAACCTCTTGTTAGGAATTAGTAAATTACATTATGTAAATGATTGATCTGATATCTCATGGAAAGTGTTTGGGGCACAAGAACAAAATAATTCTCTATGGTATAACAAAATATCTCTCATTTCCAACTCAAATAGATTCTTCCTTTTTCTTTTCAAATGAATATTTTTGTCTTGCTTTGAACGATGTACTAATTTGTGAAATCCGGTACCAACCGGTATAATTCCCCCCAGAACAACGTTCTCTTTCAGGCCTTTCAACCAATCAATACGACCTCGTAGAGCAGCTTTTGCTAAAACCCGAGCAGTTTCTTGAAAACTCGCTTCGGATATGAAACTTTGAGTATTCAGAGATGACTTCGTTATTCCCAATAAGATTGCCCGATAACAGATCGCTTCGTCCAAAACGCGCCCTGCTCGCTCTGCTCGCAACAATCCAATAAATTCTCCAGGTAAAAAAACATTAGACATTCCATCTTCTGAAACCAAAACTCTTGATGTTACTTGACGTACAATAATCTCTATATGTCTATTATGGATCTGTACCCCCTGAGATCGATAAACCTTTTGGATCTTATTAACCAAAGAGATACGACTTTGGGCTATGGTTAGTTCAGCTCCAATCAAGAATCCCCAGGGGATCCCAAGAATCCTTCGGATACGTTCGTCCCAACCTTCAACTCTTCTTTCGAGGTTCATCGATATTGAATCAATTGAACGAACTTCTAAGATTTGTTCCACTTTTGGAAGACCTTGCGTTATGTCACCAGATCTCGATTTTTCATATATCAATGTAATTAATGTATCTCCTTCATAAAAGGTTTCCCCATAATGGCCATGAACAGTTGCTCCTGGAGTGACCAAATAGGGTTTAGCTGATCTTATAACTAAAGAGTCAACATGAACAATGAAAATTTGACCAGATTTTTTTATGCGTGATCCGTATTTAAATAGACATACATTTTCACAAAGGAATTGTCCAAGACTAATTATTGTCCATGCCTCTTCACAAGAATCGTGATGGAGAAAATACCAATTCAAATGGAATGAATTCCAAATTGTTTTACTGCATGGATCGGGATTATAAATCCTACTATTTTCATCTAGAAAACAGTATTGAAATGGAAGTACTTGAAGCACTTGGAAAGTCTGTTGAAAATTTTCAAGTAAAAAATCTTTCTTTAAAAAGACTTGATTATAAGTTCTTAAATAGTAAGATGAACGAAAATTTACTATTTTAGGCACAATAGTACCTAAAGGACCCAACAAATCCCTAATTGGAGTCATGGGATCCGATTCTTTTGTCGCATTA